AAGTGGCAAAGCCTTGGGTAAAAATAGCGCTTGGCGCGGTTATTGCGCTTAAATCATTTTTATGGTTCCCTATTTTAGGAACCATATGAATAATGGAGAAACTCCATGAAAGGAACATTAATGATTCATATAAATCACTTAACGGGAAATGTCTCGAATAAATCCAACGAGTAACTAATAATCCCGTTATACAGAAAAAAGTGGCTATCATGCCTTTTTCTGACGGATCACATAGTCCTACGATTTCATGGACTAATAAAGTCACCAAATAAATCGTAATGACAATTGAAATGATCGAAAAAGAGATGTGAGTGAATATATGTTCTAAAGTCGCAAATATCATAAAAAAAAAATCATTAAAAAAAAGAGGGGTCCCTCAATTACGGAATGTAAATTCCGAATTAAATTCATTATAGGATCTAATGTGTCCTTTTTAGAGGATGCCGCCACTCGGACTCGAACCGAGATGCTCTAGCACTGCTTCCTAAGAGCAGCGTGTCTACCGATTTCACCATGGCGGCTTGATCGAAATAATAATAGCCCATATGACGTTCAATCGTCGAGATTGAAAGATTCAATGCAATATATTTTAGGAAACGTTAGAATCGATGAATAAAGACTCGTTCAAATGAATATTTGAACTTCAATAATCCTTAGTATCCCGGTATGGTGTCATTTTTAACAACAGGCTTTCACGTAGTATAAGTTCTTCTGGAACAGTTGGAACTAGATGGTTATGTCCTCAGTTGAGGTCTAGAACTAAGAATTGTCCCTTTTTTTATATCATTTTTTGATGATTCATTCCTCATTTATCTGATTTCATGGATCGGAAATGAAAAAAGATTCATTTTTCAAAGAAAATAAATAGGATTTTTTATGTATCACAATTGGATAACTACATCCAAGGGATTTCTATAAATATTTAGATAGTTTGGTATCAAAACTGTATTAATGGTTGGGATCCTCATTGTATACATAATTCGTGTGAGGATTTACCGAACCAATTAGGTATTGAGCTGCACATAAAACAAAAGAGTTTCAATCTCTATTGGAATTCTACGCTATGTACTTTACTTATAAATAAAGTATATTCTATATAAAATAGATTGATCGATCCTACGGTACAAACATAGGATCTATTTTGGATTAAGGAAGATTGACTTAATTCCTCGTACATAAATATCGACCTAAAGGGGATCCGGGGAGTTTTTATTGATTGGGTCGAAACAAGAGGGAATCTATGTAGTGATTCGGAGAGTTACAAAGCAAAGTCTTAAAATATATATTTCAATCAATTAGTTTCAAGGATCCATTCATTTTTACTACTGTCGTTCATACTTGTTTCAGATCTTCCAAAAATCTTAATGATATATAACTATTGGAGATACATAATCGAATAAACTTCTTCCTAAAAAAAATCTTTTTCTTTTGGGGGGGGGGGGAGAATAACAACCCCCATCTCGCGAATTATCAAAATCTACTATAATGAAAAGTGAAACCTTGTATTTTGTGTTTAACTATTTCTTTTTTGTTGTTGTTTTTCAAACAACAAAAAAGAAATAGTATCGTTCTTAGAACCCAATAGACAGAATAATTCTTATTCTACATACCACAACAGCCGGTTCAGTTCTATCTCATATAGATGAGTTCAAAACATTAGTTAATGTGAATTATTCATCTTATAAATCATCCAATTCATCGAGTCATGTCGATTCAGATTATTCCAAGGCTTTATTACTTGTTTGTCGCACAAAAAAACTTTTTGAATGCCCGGTAGAAATAGATTTAGCTAAAGATAAAGCTTTTACCGCCGCCCAATATCCCTTTTTCTTCCAAATATTTCTACGAATACGCTTTTTTGAGATAGAAGTACGTTTCTTTGGAACCGCCATTTTAAAATAAAGAAGTTACTTTTATAGTTGGATGTGAAAGACATGTATTGTTCAAAATGGATCGTTCTTGCTATTCATTATCTATATTTATTCCATAGCGGATACTTCCTTCATAACATACAAAAATATAGATACGTGCGCATCACATAGAGTACACTAGGGATAAAAAAAGAAATAGAAAAAATAAAAACGATGTGATTTTCAAAGGAATTTTTTTTTGTTCCACATCTCTATTACATACAATGCCCGAAGAAAGAAGAATTCGTACTAATTTGTACCTTCATATCTTCATTCCGATCTATGTCTATGAGGTCCGCTACCATAGAAATCGAACCGGTTGTTGTTGATAAGAATCAAAAAGGGTTCCAATTCATATCTCAATCTCAGTCTATTTATATCTCGTCGTCTTACATTAAATAAATCGAAAAGCTTAAGAATCCTTACCTAATTTAAGAAAATAATAATGTAAAATTTTTCTATTAATTGATCAAGCTGAGTACTCATAATTTAAATGAAAATGAGATTGGTAGTTAATATGTTAAACGATACATTACTTGATAAAGGTAATTTTAGTAATCTCTTATTTCAGTTCTATGCGAATCTATGCGAAGTGACGAGTATCATAAGATTTCCTATAAACATAAGTTTGTTTTATTGGAATAGAAGCCAATCAATCAGTTCTACAATGAATTAATTAATGACTCCGAATAAACTAACTAAAATAACTAGTATTTTATTGGGTCGAGTTATTGGCGGATTCTATGATCCATATCCCAATAGAGTACTTTTACTTTTTTTGGTGTCATTCCTTTTCCTTACTATTTACTATATGGATATCAATCGCCGTAATAGTGGAATGATTGAAAATCTCATATTCTTTCTTTATCTTAATAAATATCTTAGTTAATAACTAAATGGTCAGTTTTAACCAGTGACTTGGTCATTTGAACAATTGTAACTTCTTGATTTAAATTTCTTTTTATTCAATACGATATTTGGGAAAGAATCGTAATAATTAAGAATTAAAAATCCTATTTGAGTTCTTTTCTATCTTGATTTTTATTTATTTATTTGACTTCCGAAAGAGAGAAGAGCTGGTGAATCGGAAACAATTAATAAGAATCAAAAAAGTTTTATTTTCTTATGGAACATACATATCAATATGCATGGATCATACCTTTCGTTCCACTTCCAGTTACTATGTCAATAGGATTGGGACTTCTGCTTGTTCCGACTGCAACAAAAAATCTTCGTCGTATGTGGGCTTTTCCTAGTGTTTCATTGCTAAGTATAGTTATGGTTTTTTCGGCCGATCTGTCTATTCAGCAAATCAATGGCAGTTCTATCTATCAATTTCTATGTTCTTGGACCATCAATAATGATTTTTCTTTCGAGTTCGGCCACTTGATCGACCCACTTACTTCTATTATGTCAATACTAATCACTACTGTTGGAATCATGGTTCTTATTTATAGTGACAATTATATGTCTCATGATCAAGGATATTTGAGATTTTTTGCTTATATGAGTTTTTCCAATACTTCTATGTTGGGATTAGTTACTAGTTCCAATTTGATACAAATTCATATTTTTTGGGAACTGGTGGGAATGTGTTCGTATCTATTAATAGGTTTTTGGTTCACACGACCAATTGCAGCCAATGCTTGTCAAAAAGCGTTTGTAACTAATCGTGTAGGGGATTTTGGTTTATTATTAGGAATCTTAGGTTTTTATTGGATAACAGGTAGTTTGGAATTTCGGGATTTGTTCGAAATCTTCAATAACTTGATCCATAATAATGGGGTCAATTCTTTATTTGCTACTCTGTGTGCCTCCCTATTATTCCTTGGTGCAGTTGCTAAATCCGCACAATTTCCCCTTCATGTATGGTTACCTGATGCCATGGAGGGGCCCACTCCTATTTCGGCTCTTATACATGCTGCTACTATGGTAGCAGCGGGAATTTTTCTTGTCGCTCGGCTTCTTCCCCTTTTCACAGTCATACCTTACATAATGAATCTCATTTCTTTGCTAGGTATAATAACGGTACTATTAGGAGCTACTTTAGCTCTTGCTCAAAAAGACATTAAGAGAAGTTTAGCCTATTCTACAATGTCTCAATTGGGTTATATTATGTTAGCTCCAGGGATAGGTTCTTATCGAGCTGCTTTATTCCATTTAATCACTCATGCCTATTCGAAAGCATTATTGTTTTTAGGATCCGGATCGATTATTCATTCAATGGAACCCATTGTTGGATATTCTCCAGATAAAAGTCAGAACATGGTTCTTATGGGTGGTTTAACCAAATATGTGCCAATTACAAAAACTACTTTTTTATTAGGTACACTTTCTCTTTGTGGTATTCCACCTCTTGCTTGTTTTTGGTCCAAAGATGAAATTCTTAATGATAGTTGGTTGTATTCACCGATTTTCGCGATAATAGCCTGTTCCACAGCAGGATTAACTGCATTTTATATGTTTCGGATGTATTTACTTACTTTTGAGGGGCATTTACACGTTCGGTTTCAAAATTACAGTGGCACTAAAAATAGCTCGTTCTCTTCAATATCTATATGGGGAAAAGAAGGACCGAAACCAGTTAACAAAAATGTACTTTTCTCAGTAATGAATAATAATAAAAAGGTTTCCCTTTTTTCGAAGAAGATATATCAAATTGATGGGAATATACGAAATCTGATGCTATCCCTTAGTACTCATTTTGACAATAAAGACACTTCCATGTATCCCTGTGAATCGGACAATACTATGCTATTTCCTCTACTTGTATTGGTCCTATTTACTTTGTTTGTTGGGTCCATAGGAATTCCTTTCGATCAAGTAGGAATGGATTTGGATATATTATCGAAATGGTTAACCCCATCCATAAACCTTTTACATCAAAATTCGAACTATTCCGTGGATTGGTATGAATTTGTGACAAATGCAATTTATTCAGTCAGTATAGCCTATTTCGGAATATTCATAGCGTCTCTTTTATATGGGTCTGTTTATTCATCTTTTCAGAATTTAGAATTAATTAATTCATTTGTTAAAATAGGTCCTAAGAGACTTTTCTTGGACCGAATAATAAATGTAATATACAAT